TTTGTTGTAAAAAATATATTAGGGGTGTTTGGTAAGATTAGGTCGGGTTAAGTGAAATTAAGTTTTGTAAATTTTTTACCAATGCTGAATTTTAAGTTAAATTTTGTGGACCACTAGAATGAAATTGAATTAAGTGGAATTTGAGTATGTCCTTGACGTTTTTGGGGTTTGGCGTTAAGGTTGGGGGAGGGGGGGTTTGGAGTGGAAAATTAGGTATAATATAATTATATGTCTAACAAGCATTAATTAAAAAGCTCTCAGCGGAGTTGGATATGTGGATTAATGACCCTTCATCTGAAGTCCAGCTACATGATAAGTTGCCCTTCATGCCTTGACGGCTATGCTGAGTCACAGCATCCTAAAAATTAAAAAATACCAAATGCATGACACCACAGTTATGTTGGTCATGGGCTGATTAGACCCGTTACCATCGAGATGTCTTATTTAAGGGGAACGTATGGGCGATAACGCATTTAATGGCCCTGAAGTAAGAACCAGATGTCTGATAAAGTTTCAGTTTAGCTACCCCCAAGTTTAATGGGCCCGGAGCGAGAAGAGGGGCATAGGTGGGCGGGTTGTTGGTTTCACGGAGGATGGTAGAAATTGAGACCAAATGGGGAAGGGGATAGTCATATGGAAGAGAAAGATTTATGACGTAATGGTGTATGTAAGATAACACAGAGATGACTTTAAAACATTAATTGTAATTGCTTGCTTGATATGCATGTTATTGTAAAATTCGGGTTGATTAAGAAGTTATGTCCTGATGCATTAATTATAATGTACTTGCTTATATGCGGGGGGTAAATAATTTAATGTACGATATACATAAATGTTTTATTGTACTATATAATTTTATGTACTGTCAAGAAGTAGTTTATTTAGAACGTCAGCTTTGGGTGTTGATGGTGGGGAGATGTTCCTTCTTCTTGAAGCCTTGAGAGAATGTATTCTCATTTTTGGTTTACAAGACCAAAGTAATTTTTATACTATCAGGGCACGGGTTTCATTTTAATATTTTGTTTTCAATAATGCCGGAGATTGGTATGAGAATAAGAATGATGGAGAAGTAGCTGATGGAGGCTAGTTGGCCGATGATAATGAATGGGTGTTCTACGGGTTGTCCTCCAATTCAGGTCAGGATTAGTAGATTTGCTACTAGTATTCAATAGAGGATTTGGGTAATGGGACGAAAAATTAGGCTTCGTTGTTTGGATGTGTGTAAGAAGGGTAGAAGGGCTAGGATTAAGATTGATATGATTAGGGCAAGAACCCCTCCTAGTTTGTTTGGAATAGAGCGGAGGATGGCGTAGGCAAATAGGAAATATCATTCTGGCTTAATATGTGGAGGGGTATTGAGTGGGTTGGCTGGTATGTAGTTGTCTGGATCTCCTAGGAGGTCTGGGGAGAATAGAACTAGGGCTATTAGGAGTGTAAGCATGATTAGGAGCCCTAAGATGTCTTTGATGGTGTAGTACGGGTGGAATGGGATTTTGTCTGCGTCTGAGTTTAAACCTGTTGGGTTGTTTGAGCCTGTTTCATGAAGGAACAGTAGGTGGACGATTACAAGGGCTGTGATAATGAATGGGAGGATGAAGTGGAATGCGAAGAAGCGGGTTAGGGTGGCTTTATCTACTGAGAAACCGCCTCAAATTCATTCTACTAGTGTTGTTCCGATGTAGGGGATGGCTGATAGTAGGTTTGTAATTACGGTTGCTCCTCAGAATGATATTTGTCCTCATGGTAATACATAGCCTATGAATGCTGTTGCTATTACTGCAAATAGTAGGACTACTCCGATATTTCATGTTTCTAGGAATGTATAGGATCCGTAGTACATACCTCGTCCTACATGTATGAATAAGCAGATGAAAAATATTGAAGCTCCGTTGGCATGTATGTAGCGGATTAGTCATCCGTAGTTTACATCTCGACAAATGTGAGTGACTGATGAGAATGCTGTTATTGTGTCTGATGTGTAGTGTATGGCTAGGAATAGTCCTGTAATGATTTGGATCATTAGGCAGATTCCTAGTAAGGACCCGAAGTTTCATCATGATGAGATGTTAGAGGGAGCTGGTAGGTCAATGAATGAGTGATTAATAATTTTGATTAGTGGGTGGGTTTTACGGATGTTTGTCATTAGGTTTCTGTAGTTGAATTACAACGATGATTTTTCATGTCATTAGTCACAGTTGAGTGCTGTGTAGAAATAATGACAAATTATATTTTTTTATTAAGTTTACTATTTTTAGCTGGGAGTATTGGGTTGGCTTTGAAGCCTTCTCCTATTTATGGAGGACTTGGTTTAATTGTTAGTGGGTTTGTAGGTTGTTTAATGGTGTTGGGGTTGGGTGGATCGTTTTTAGGTTTAATGGTGTTTTTGATTTATTTGGGTGGAATAATGGTTGTGTTTGGGTATACTACTGCTATGGCCACGGAGGAATATCCTGAGACTTGGGGTTCTAGTTGATTGATTTTTAGTTTTTTAGTTGTGGGGGTTTTTATGGAGTTATTTTTTATATATTTGATTGATTATTATGATGAAGTTGAGTTAGTAGATTTGGGTAGTTTAGGGGATTGATTAATGTATGATGTTGATGATGTTGGTGTGATGTTGGAGGGTGGTATTGGGGTGGCAGCTATATATAGTTGTGCTACTTGAATGATGATTGTAGCTGGGTGGTCTTTGTTTGCTGGTATTTTTATTATTATTGAAATCACTCGTGATTAATAATGAATAGTATAATTATAAGGCTTAGGGAGATTAAAAATGATATAAAGTATAGTTTTACTAGGCCTTTTTGATTGGTTACTAGTTTGGATGATTTAGTGTGTATAGTTGAGGTGGATTTGGGGATAGTTTTTTCTAGTCAAATTAGGTCTAAGAGATTTAGGGATGTTTTGAAACTGGCATTAAGTGTTTTTATGGGAAGAATTCGATGTATAATAGGTGGGAAGTAGCCTAGGGAAGTTGAGAACGTTGAGTACGGATTGATTTTTTGGGTTGAGAGTTTTAGACTTAGGTTGTTTAGTTCTAGAGCGAGTAGGAATCCTGTAATTGAGATTGCTAGTGCTGTGATTTTTAGGTATCATGGTATTGTTATAATTTGAATATTAGTTGGGGGAATATTTTGTGAAATGAGAAATCCGGCTATGATGCTTCCGATTGCCAGGCGTTTAATGGGATTAATTATGTTTGGGTTTTTTTCATTGATTGTAATGAGTGGTGGGTAGCGAGGTTTTGTTATGGTAACGTAGTAAATGATACGTATGCTGTAAATTGCTGTTATGGTTGTGGCAATAAGTGTGATAATAAGGGCTCAGGCGTTTGTGTTGCAGGTGTTTAGGGCTTCGATGATGAGGTCTTTTGAGTAGAATCCTGTTAGGAATGGTATTCCTGTTAGTGCTAGGCTACCGATGATTAGGCATGAGGAAGTAATTGGTATGGTTTTTATTATGTTTCCTATTTTTCGGATGTCTTGTTCATCATTTAGGTTGTGGATAATTGAGCCGGAGCATATGAAGAGTATAGCTTTGAAAAATGCGTGTGTGCAGATATGGAGGAAGGCCAGGTATGGTTGATTAATGCCTAGGGTTACTATTATTAGGCCTAGTTGGCTAGATGTGGAGAATGCTACAATTTTTTTGATATCGTTTTGGGTGAGGGCGCAGATTGCTGTGAAAATTGTGGTGAGGGCTCCGAGGCATAGTATTGCTGTTAGGATTGTGTTGTTATTTGAAGTTAGTGGGTGAAATCGAATTATTAGGAAAATACCTGCTACAACTATTGTGCTTGAGTGTAATAGTGCTGATACTGGGGTAGGTCCTTCTATGGCTGATGGGAGTCATGGGTGAAGTCCAAATTGAGCTGATTTTCCTGTAGCTGCAATTAGTAATCCTGCTAGTGGAATTAGTTTGTTATCATTGTTGAGTAGGATTTGTTGGATTTCTCAGGAGTTTATGTTTAGGCAGAATCATGTTATGGCTAAAATGAATCCGATGTCTCCAATGCGGTTGTATAGTATTGCTTGGAGGGCTGCGGTGTTTGCGTCAGAGCGGCCATACCATCATCCGATAAGGAGGAAGGATATAATACCTACTCCTTCTCAGCCGATGAAAAGTTGAAATAGGTTGTTGGCTGTGGTAAGAATAAGTATAGTGATTAAAAATATTAGAAGATATTTAATGAATCGATCAATTTGGGTGTCTGAGTGTATATATCATGAGGAAAATTGTATGATGGATCATGTAACGAATAGGGCGACTGGGAGGAATAGGACTGAAAAGTAGTCGATTTTTAGGCTTATTGAGATTTTTATGGAGTTTATAGTGATTCAGTGCCAGCTTGTAATTATAAATTCTGTGTTGGAGTAGAAAAATATTATTATGGGTAGGAGGCTTAAAATAAATGCGTATTTAATTGATGATGTTACGTATAGTGGGAAGTTAATGTATTTTATCATGTTAGTTATTGATATAAATACTGGTATAATGAGGATGGCGAAGATTATTAGGGTTGAGGATGTAACGATATTTATTACTTTTGTTTGGATTTGCACCAAGATTTTTGGTTCCTAAGACCAATGGATTGCTGTTATCCTACATAAGTAAGAAAGCCATATGTTTAAGTATGGGTGCATGAATTAGCAGTTCTTGCGTTCTTTCTTGGTAAATAAGGAGGTTTATTTCCTGTTGTCAGATTCACAGTCTAATGTTTTTTTTAAACTATATTTACATATTGTTAGACCTGTAATTAGTTTAGGGCTAATGGTAAGTAGAATTAGGGGTATAATGTGGAGAGCTATTAGTGCTAGTTCTCGTGTGTGTGAAGGTTGGAGGTTATTTATATGGTTGGTTAGCTTTCCTCGTTGTGTAGTAATAACTATATATAAGGAATATATGGCTGTGATAATAATATTAATCCCTACTAGAATAATAGAGAAGTTTGATCAAGAGAAGAGTGACATGGTGATGAATAGCTCACCGATAAGATTAATGGATGGTGGGAGAGCTAGGTTGGCCAGGCTTGCTGTAAGTCATCATGTTGCTATAAGTGGGAAGATTATTTGTAGGCCTCGGGCCATAATTATGGTTCGACTGTGGATTCGTTCGTAGTTGGTGTTTGCTAAGCAAAAAAGTAGGGAAGAGGTTAGGCCGTGGGCAATTATGAGTATGGTTGCGCCTATAAAGCTTCATGGGGTTTGGATTATGATAGACGCGATGACTAAGGCTATATGACTGACTGAAGAGTAGGCAATTAACGATTTTAGGTCTGTCTGACGTAGGCAAATTGAACTTGTTATGATTATTCCTCATAGTGATAGAAGGATAAACGGGTAAGCTATGTGTTTTGTTAGTGGGTCTAGAATAATTGAAATTCGTATTATTCCGTAACCCCCTAGTTTTAGTAGGATGGCGGCTAGGATTATAGAGCCTGCAATTGGTGCTTCTACGTGGGCTTTTGGTAGTCAGAGATGTACACCGTATAGTGGTATTTTAATTAGGAAGGCTATTATGCACGCCAATCATAGAATGTTGTTAGATCAGGAGGAGTTAATTGGGGAGGCAGTCAGTGATAGGATTAGAAGGTTTAGGGATCCGGTTGATGTTTGGATTGAAATTAGGGCGATTAGAAGTGGGATGGAGCCAATTAATGTATAAAATAGGAAGTACAGTCCTGCATTCAATCGTTCCGTTTGGTTGCCTCAGCGAGTAATAATGATGAGGGTTGGGATTAGAGTAGCTTCAAATAGGATATAAAATATGATTAACTCGGTAGAGGAGAATGTCATGATGAGTAAGATTTGTAGGCTGACTAGTATGGAGATATAAGTTTTTTGATATGTGGTATTTTCTTTTTTTAGGTGGTTTTGGCTAGCCATTAATATTAGTGGCAGTAGTCAAGTTGTGAGAATAATTAGTGGGGTGGATAAGGGATCTGAGAAAAATAGGATTGAGAAGTTTGTATTGTTTTCGTCGTTTTGTCATAGAAGTGATAGGCTGATAAAGCTGATTAAAAAGCTATAAGAGGTGGTGTAAGTTCAGATTTTTTTTGGTTTAGACATTCAGGTTAAAGGGAGGAGCATAATGGAAGGAAAAATAATTTTTAGCATTGTAGGAGGTTGAGGTTTTGGACGTAATCTGTTCCATATGTGTTAGAGATTTTTACTAGGAGGGCTAATCCTACTGCTGCTTCGCATGCTGCAAATACTAGGATGACGATGGGTGTTGGTATTGAAATTATTGAGTTGGAATTTAAGGTAGCAATTGATACTATGATAAATAGTGAGAGTATCATTCCTTCTAGGCATAGAAGAGTTGATATGAGGTGTGAGCGAAATACCAGGGTTCCTATAAGTGATAGTATGAAAGCTAGTGTTAGGTTAAGAAAGGCAGATGTCATTTTGGTAATTATGATTGTGATCATAGTCTAATGAGTCGAAATCATTAATTTTAGTTAAACTAATTACCAGTTATTCTGTTCATTCTAATCCTTTTTGCAGTCATTCGTAGGCTAATCCTAGGGATAGGATTGTAATTAGGATGGAGGCTGCTAGTATTATTGTTGTGATATTGGTTGTTTGGATCGCTCATGGTAGGGGTAGTAAAAGGGCAATTTCTAGGTCGAACAATAGGAATGTAATGGCTACTAGGAAGAATTTTATTGAGAATGGTAGTCGTGCGGAGCTTGTAGGATCAAATCCGCATTCGTAAGGGTTTGCTTTTTCTGTGTAGAGATTTATTTGTGGGAGTCAGAATGCTACTAGGATTAGAATTAGTGATAATATGGTATTAGTTAAGATAATGATTAATAAGTTAATTATTCCCTTCTGAGGCTTAGTCAGAATCTACTAATTGGAAGTCAGTTATATTGATTGTACTAAGGGAATATGAGCCTCATCAATAAATGGATACGTATAGGAATAGTCATACTACGTCTACAAAGTGTCAATATCATGCTGCTGCTTCAAAGCCAAAATGGTGTTTGGATGTAAAGTGAAATTTTAGTTGTCGCAGGAGACATACAATTAAGAATGTAGTTCCGATGATTACGTGTAGTCCGTGGAATCCTGTTGCTATGAAGAATGTGGATCCGTAGATGCCGTCTGAGATAGAGAATGAGGTTTCGAAATATTCTGAAGCCTGTAGGGCTGTAAAGTAAAGGCCTAGCATAATGGTAATGAATAGGGCTTGGTTTATGTTGTTTCGTTTTCCTTCTATTAGGCTGTGATGGGCTCACGTAATTGAAACGCCTGATGCTAGAAGGACTGAGGTGTTGAGGAGTGGTACTTCTAGTGGGTTTAGCGGTGTAATTCCTGTTGGTGGTCAGCAGCCTCCTAGATCATGTGTAGGTACTAGGCTAGAGTGGTAGAATGCTCAGAAGAAGCCGGCGAAGAAAAAGACCTCGGAGACAATGAACAGGATTATTCCGTATCGAAGGCCTTTTTGTACAATAGGGGTGTGGTGACCTTGGTATGTGCCTTCTCGAATGATGTCACGTCATCATTGGTACATAGTTAGGACATTTGTTAATAGTCCTAGTGTCAAGAGGGTGGTTGAGTTGTAATGGAATCATATTACTAGTCCTGATGTTAATAAGAGGGCTGAGAATGCTCCTGTTAGTGGTCATGGGCTTGGGTTAACTATGTGATATGCGTGGGTTTGGTGGGTCATTATGTGTTGTCGTGTAGATATAGGCTGACTAAAAGGGTAAATACGTAGGCTTGAATTAAGGCTACAGCAAACTCTAGCATAGTTAGGAGAAGTAGAATAATGAATGTGATAGTGGCGGTTGGTGGGCTGATGTTTATTAAGACTAATGTGGCTCCTCCAATTAAATGTATTAATAGGTGACCTGCAGTGATATTAGCTGTTAGTCGAACTGCTAATGCTATAGGTTGAATAAATAGGCTGATTGTTTCAATGATGATTAGTATAGGGATGAGAGAAATAGGAGTTCCTTGTGGTAAAAAGTGTGCTAGGGAACTTTTTAGTTTATGTCGGAAGCCTAAAATTACGGCCCCGGCTCATAGGGGGATAGCCATGCTTAAGTTTATGGATAGTTGAGTAGTTGGGGTAAATGTATGGGGTAAGAGTCCTAGTAGGTTTGTAGAACCAATAAATATAATCAGGGATACAATTATTAGGGCCCAGGTTCGTCCTTTTGGTGTGTGAATTAGTATTATTTGTTTGATAATAAGTTTAATTAATCAGTGTTGGAATGAGTGAAGGCGGTTATTGATCAATCGTTCTGATGATGGAAATAGGATTGATGGGAACATGATAATGGTTACGACGATGGGCAGGCCTATTACTGTTGGAGTGATGAAAGAGGAGAATAAATTTTCGTTCATTTTAGTTCTCAAGGGGTTTTTGTTTTTTTTATTGTGAGGATTTTTGGTGATGGGGTTGCTGGGAAAGTTTGTATAGAGATTTTAAGTTGAAATAGGATGAATAATGTGATTATTGATGAAATGATAGTAATAAATCATGTGGATGTGTCTAGTTGTGGCATATCACTATGGAGATTTGGGGTCTCTAACTTTAACTTAAAAGGTTAACGCTCTGAGCTTCATAGTGAATTTAGATTATTGAGGCTGATCATTTTTCAAAATAATTTAGAGGTACTATTTCGAGGACAATGGGTATGAAACTGTGATTTGAGCCACAAATCTCGGAGCATTGACCGTAGAATAATCCTGGGCGGTTTGATGTCACTGTAGCTTGGTTTAGTCGTCCTGGAATTGCGTCGGTTTTAAGGCCCAGTGAAGGTACGGCTCATGAATGAAGTACGTCTTCAGATGAGATTAGTATGCGAATTGGAAGTTCTATTGGTAGAACAACTCGGTTGTCGACTTCTAGGAGTCGGAGTTCGCCTGGTTTTAGGTCGTTTGTTGGGATCATGTATGAGTCAAAGCATAGGTCTTCGTAGTCAGTATATTCATAGCTTCAGTATCATTGATGGCCTATGGTTTTTACTGTTAATGCTGGGTTATTAATTTCATCTATTATGTATAAGATTCGTAGTGAGGGAAGGGCAATTATAATGAGAATTACGGCTGGCAGAATTGTTCAGATTGTTTCTACTTCTTGGGCGTCTATTGTGCTTGTATGAGTTAGTTTAGTTGTTAGCATTAGTGAGATGATGTATAGCACCAGTGAGCTGATAAGGAAAACGATTATTAGTGTATGGTCGTGAAAATTTGTTAATTCTTCTATAATTGGTGATGTGGCGTCTTGTAAGCCTAATTGAAATGGGTAAGCCATATAAGATATATAGATTTAAGTCTATAATTTAACTTTGACAAAGTTATGTAATTATTTTACTAATATCTCATTGAGAAAGACATAGAGGTTATGGAGTTGGCTTGAAACCAATTTTAGGGGGTTCGAGTCCTTCCTTTCTTATTTTACTTTTACGTAAGAAGGTTCTTCGAATGTGTGGTAAGGTGGAGGGCAGCCGTGAAGTCATTCTAGGTTTGTTGAGGAGTATGAGATTGATAGTACTTCTCGTTTAGAAGCGAAGGCCTCTCAGATTATAAAGATTATTACGAGAACGGCTGTTAGGGAGATGAAGGAGCCTATTGAGGATACTGTATTTCATGTGGTGTAGGCATCTGGGTAGTCGGAATATCGTCGTGGTATACCTGATAAACCCAGGAAATGTTGTGGGAAGAATGTTATGTTTACTCCTACAAATATGATGGCGAAGTGGGCTTTTGCTCATGTGTCATCTAGGGTGTAGCCTGAAAATAATGGGAATCAATGGACGAATCCTGCTATGATAGCAAATACTGCTCCTATGGATAGGACGTAGTGGAAATGGGCTACTACATAGTAGGTATCGTGAAGTACGATGTCGAGGGAGGAGTTTGATAGTACAATTCCTGTTAAGCCTCCTACTGTAAATAAGAAGATGAATCCTAGGGCTCATATTATAGCTGGAGATCATTTAATATTTCCGCCGTGTAGGGTTGCTAGTCAGCTGAATACTTTTACTCCTGTAGGGATAGCAATGATTATGGTAGCAGATGTGAAGTAGGCTCGTGTGTCTACGTCTAGTCCTACTGTAAATATATGGTGGGCTCATACAATGAAGCCTAGGAAACCAATTGATATCATTGCTCATACTATTCCTATATACCCAAATGGTTCTTTTTTTCCTGAATAGTATGTGACTACATGTGAAATAATACCGAACCCTGGCAGGATGAGGATGTAAACTTCTGGGTGACCAAAGAATCAGAATAGATGTTGGTATAGAATTGGGTCTCCGCCTCCTGCTGGGTCGAAGAAAGTTGTGTTTAGGTTTCGGTCTGTGAGTAGTATTGTGATTCCTGCAGCTAGGACAGGGAGGGAAAGGAGGAGTAGTACGGCTGTAATTAGGACGGATCAGACGAATAGGGGAGTTTGATATTGGGTTATGGCTGGTGGTTTCATGTTGATAATAGTGGTAATAAAGTTGATAGCTCCTAGAATGGATGATACTCCGGCTAGATGTAGAGAGAAAATTGTTAGATCTACTGATGCTCCGGCGTGGGCTAAGTTTCCGGCAAGGGGAGGATATACGGTTCATCCTGTTCCTGCTCCTGCTTCTACTATTGATGATGCAAGGAGGAGAAGGAATGATGGGGGGAGTAGTCAGAAGCTTATGTTATTTATTCGTGGGAATGCCATGTCTGGGGCTCCGATTATTAGTGGAACTAGTCAATTTCCGAACCCGCCAATTATTATAGGTATAACTATAAAGAAAATTATAACGAATGCATGGGCTGTAACGATGACATTGTAGATTTGGTCGTCCCCTAGTAGTGCGCCTGGCTGTCCTAGTTCAGCTCGAATTAGGATGCTCAGTGCTGTTCCTACTATTCCGGCTCAGGCACCGAATAATAGATACAGGGTCCCGATGTCTTTGTGGTTGGTTGAGAATAGTCAACGATTTACGAACATAGGTAAAATGGCTGAGTAAGCATTAGACTGTAAATCTAAATACAGGGGTTTAAGTCCTCTTTTTACCAAGCCTTAAGGTGATAATCATGTTGAATTGCAAATTCAAAGGTGTAGAGAAACTTTCTACTAAGGCTTCTCCCGCCCCCTTTCTGAAAGGCGGGAGAAGTAGATTGAAGCCAGTAGTAGGGTGTTTAGCTGTTAACTAAAGTTTCGTAGGTTTGAATCCTACCAGTCTAGTTGAGGTCTTAGCTTAATTAAAGTGATTGATTTGCATTCAATAGATGTAAGATGTGGTCTTACAGTCCTTATCAGAAGTTAAACTTGGTGTTTTCTTATAGCTTTGAAGGCTATTGGACTTTATATCCTAAACTTCTATTACATTAGTTGGGGTGAGAGTGGAAGGGTAAGTGTGCCTATGACTGTTAGGGTTGGGATAATGTAGTTGTGTTTGGTGTTTTCGTGTTGTGATATTATTTTGGAGTTGCTGTTAGTTGGGAATGTTGTGAGTGAAGTTGAGTAGATTAGTCGGGTGTAGAAAAATAGGTTTAGTAGTGCTATTATAGCTATTAGTGTTGCCATGGTTGGGCAGTCATTTTTTAATAATTCTGTGATGATGGCTCATTTTGGTAAAAATCCTGTTAGTGGTGGGAGGCCTCCTAGGGATAAAAGGAGTAGGGAGGTTAATGCTAGAAATATCGGTGTTTTGTTTCATAGTATAGATATTGAGTTGATTGTTGTGGAGGTGGTAGTTATTAGTACTATAAACATTGGAATTGTTAGTATAATATAAATAAATAGGTTTAGTAGTGTGAGGTTGGGGTTGTATGGGAGGATAGCTAGTATTCATCCTATGTGGGCGATTGATGAATATGCTATGATTTTTCGTGTTTGTGTTTGGTTTAGTCCTCCTCAGGCACCTATAAAGATTGATGTGATTGCTAATGTTAGAATAATGGTGGGGTTGAGTATTTGGTAAATTTGATATATGATGGATAGGGGTGCAATTTTTTGTCATGTAAGCAGGATGAGGCCTGTGTGCAGTGGAATTCCTTGAGTTACTTCTGGAAGTCAGTAGTGGAATGGGGCTAGTCCTAGTTTTATTGATAGTGCAATTAATATTATTGTAGGAAGGATGTTGTTTGTTTGTTGTTGAAATGTTCATGTACCTAGTTGTTTATAGTTTAGGACGATGGTGAGGAGGAAAATTATTGAGGCTGTTGCTTGTGTGATGAAATATTTTGTTGCGGCTTCAGTTGTTCGTGGGTTTTTTTTGTTAATTAGAAGTGGAATGATAGCTAAGAGGCTTATTTCTAGGCCCACTCATATTAGTATTAGGTTGGTACTGGCTATTGTAATTATGGGCCCTATAAAGATGGTGAAGTAGATGATGATGATGGTGATTGGGTTTATTAGTACGGGAAGGATTTAAACCAACGTTTTCGGGGTATGGGCCCGATAGCTTAATTAGCTGACCTTACTATGTAGGATGGGGTGTATAGGTAGCACGGAGAATTTTGAATTCTTAAGAATAGGTTCAATTCCTATTGTCCTAGAAATAAGAGGATTTAAACCTCTATAATTTACTCTATCAAAGTAACTCTTTTGTCAGACATATTTCTATAGGTAGGGTGGGATGCTTGCTAGGAAGATTGGGAGTGAAATATGTCATATGCAGAATGCTAGGGTTAGAGGTAAGAAATTTTTTCATAGTAGGTGTATGAGTTGGTCATAGCGGAATCGTGGGTATGATGCTCGAATTCATAAAAATGTTGCTGATAGAAATAATGTTTCTGTTATGAAGTTTATTGAGTAGAGTTCTGGTAAGTTTATAATGTGAAGGGGGCCTAAGAAGATGATGGTTGTTAGGGCATTTATTAGGATAATGTTGGTATATTCGGCTATGAAAAATAATGCGAATGGTCCGGCGGCGTATTCTACGTTGAATCCTGAGACAAGTTCTGATTCTCCTTCTGTTAGATCGAATGGGGCTCGGTTTGTTTCTGCTAGGGTTGAAATATATCATATTATGGCTATTGGCCAGGTTGGGATGATGAGTCATATTTGTTCTTGGGTGGTGATAAGTATTTGTAGTGAGAATGAGCCGCTTAGTAGTAGGACTGATAATAAAATAATAGCTATTGTTACTTCATATGAAATTGTTTGGGCTACGGCTCGTAATGCTCCGAATAGGGAGTATTTTGAATTAGAGGCCCATCCTGATCATAAGATGGAGTAGACTGAAAGGCTAGATGTGGCTAAGATAAATAGTACTCCTAGATTTAGGTTGATTAGTGGGTGGGGTATTGGTAGTGGAATTCATAGGCTTAGGGCGAGGGAAAGGGATAGAGTTGGTGCAATAATAAATAGTGAGATTGAGGTTGTTAAGGGTCGTATTGGTTCTTTTATAAAGAGTTTTATGGCGTCTGCGAATGGTTGAAGAACTCCATATGGTCCTACGATGTTTGGGCCTTTTCGTAGTTGTATATAGCCCAAAATTTTTCGTTCTACTAGGGTTAGGAAAGCTATAGCAATTAGGATTGGTGCTAGTAGGGTTAAGATGTTGATATAGTACACTATTAGGAAGAGGATTTGAACCTCTGGGAACAAGGTTTTAAGTCTTACGCAATTTCCTGGCTCTGCCACCCTAATTACCTTGTCTAGGTGCGATTATTGTACATAAGTATTGTATTGAGATTTTATTCATAAGTTATGTTTAGAGCGCTTATTGTTAAGGTGGCTCTATTTCTCTTGTCCTTTCGTACTGGGAGAAATTGTTAATAGATAGAAACCGACCTGGATTGCTCCGGTCTGAACTCAGATCACGTAGGACTTTAATCGTTGAACAAACGAACCATTAATAGCTTCTGCACCATTGGGATGTCCTGATCCAACATCGAGGTCGTAAACCCTTATTGTCGATATGAACTCTTAAATAGGATTGCGCTGTTATCCCTAGGGTAACTTGGTCCGTTGATCAAAATATTTTGGGTCAATAAGATTAAATTTATTGCTTTGACTTGTTAGTCTATGCTAAAATCATTCGGAGGTTGTATTGTTCTCCGAGGTCACCCCAACCGAAATTTTTAGCTTATATTTTTATTTTTGGTCCATTAGGTTATAGTTTTGATAATTAAGCTAGTTAATTTAAGCTCCATAGGGTCTTCTCGTCTTATTATTTTATTCCAGCCTCTTCACTGGAAGGTCAATTTCACTGATTGAGAATAAGAGACAGTTGAACCCTCGTTCAGCCATTCATGCTAGTCCCTAATTAAGGAACAAGTGATTATGCTACCTTTGCACGGTCAGGATACCGCGGCCGTTTAACTTTAGTCACTGGGCAGGCAATGCCTCTAATACTTGTAATGCTAGAGGTGATGTTTTTGGTAAACAGGCGGGGTTCGTGTTTGCCGAGTTCCTTTTATTCTTTTTAATCTTTCCTTGTGGCACTCCTGTGTTGGATTAACGATTATAATTTTAGGCAATTTTATTGGGGGTTTATTGTCTATTTTTCTATAACTAACAATGGTTATCCGAGTTGTTATATGCTTGTGCCTGGAGAATTATTTCTTGTTACTCATATTAACAGTATTTCATCTATATAATTATAGATTAACCCAATTTAAATATAGGAATTTATTTTGGATAGTTGAATTGATAGATTATAATGTTGAGCTTGAACGCTTTCTTTATTGATGGCTGCTTTTAGGCCTACAATGGTTAAGTTGAGTTTGGGTTTATTCACTATTAAAGGTTTTTTCCGTTCCTAAAGAGCTGTCCCTCTTTTGGCTATAATTTAAATTTACGTTTGGATTTGTAGTTCTTGAGGTAAATTTAAAGTTGAACTAACATTCATTTTTTGGGCAACCAGCTATCACCAAGCTCGTTAGGCTTTTCACCTCTACCTAAAAATCGTCCCACTATTTTGCTACATAGACGGGTTGATTCATATAATTGTTCTTAGGTAGCTCGTTTGGTTTCGGGATTTTTAGCTTTAATTCTTTTAGTTAAATTTTTTCTAGTTAATTCATTATGCAAAAGGTACAAGGGTTAATCTTTGCTTTTTTTTACTTTTAATTAGTCTTTCATCTTTCCCTTTCGGTACTTTCTCTATAGCTCCTGTAAATAATTTCTTTCTCCAATACTTTAGATTAGTCTAAATGTTTTAGTCTATGTTAGGGTGTATTTAGGTTGTAAGGTGATAGGGCTAGAATTAGTTCAAAGTGTTCATGATTTATGAATTCTTCTGGGTGTAGGCCAGATGCTTTGGTATTAAGCTACACTGTGATTCTTCCAAGCACACTTTCCAGTATGCTTACCTTGTTACGACTTATCTCCTCTCATAAATTTAATGATGATAATTATGTATAGTCAGGTTAATTTAATTTGAGGAGGGTGACGGGCGGTGTGTACGTACTTCATTGCTCTATTCAATTAAGCTCTCTATTCTTAATTTACTACTAAATCCTCCTTCATCCTTTAGTTTCATAAGGGATTTCGTTGATGTTCTTTTAGAAGAAAATGTAGCCCATTTCATTCCATCTCATTGGCTACACCTTGACCTAACGTTTTTATGTTTGTTCTTGCGCTTACTTTAGTGCCTTTTTAGGGTTTGCTGAAGATGGCGGTATATAGGCTGATTTAGCAAGAGATGGTAAGGTTTAGCGGGGTTTATCGATTATAGAACAGGCTCCTCTAGATGGATATAAAGTACCGCCAAGTCCTTTGAGTTTTAAGCGGTGGCTAGTAGTTCTCTGGCAAATATTTTTGTTATTTAATTATTCAAGTTTAGGGCTAAGCATAGTGGGGTATCTAATCCCAGTTTGGATCTTAGCTATCGTGTTAATATAAACTAGAATTACTTTCGTTATTGAATTTAGGTCCAAACAATGAATTTTCACATATAAGTTGGATTTTAATTCTATTTATGTTAATCATAATTACCACGTTTTACGCCGAGAATAATTAGTTTGGGTTAATCGTATGACCGCGGTGGCTGGCACGAAATTTACCAACCCTAAGAGGTATAGCTTAGTCAAACTTTCGTTTATTGCTTAATATTTATCACTGCTGAGTCCCGTGGGGGTGTGGCTAGGCAAGGTGTCTTAAGCTATGTTTATGTGCTTGATACCCTCTCCTTAAATTTTAGATAAATGTTTAAGGGATTTTACACCGGTATATGGATATTTGCATGTGTAATCTTACCTCCAACTAATTATAAGGCCAGGACCAAACCTTTGTGTTTATGGGATGATACATCCATCTAAGCATTTTCAGTGCTTTGCTTTATTGTTAAGCTACATTAAC